TCCACAAGTGCCAGCGGAGGACCAAGAAATTACTCGTCCCCGTACATCTGTAATGGTCACAATAGTATTGTTGAAACTTGCTTGAACATGAATAACTCCTTTTGGTATTTTACGTCCATTCTTACGTGAACCAATGCGTCCAGTTCTGCGTGAACCAATTCGTGGTAAAGGTTTTGCCATATTTTATCATCTCATAAATATAAGTCAGCGGTCTATGGATATATCCATTTTATGTCAAAATGGATCCTTTCTTTTTTTTTTCCATCGGATCCTTTAGAGTGTTCTCGTTTAGAAAGATTATCCTTGTCTTTGTTTATGTCTTGGGTTGAAGCAAATTATTAAAATTCGTCCCCGTCTACGTATCAGTCGACATTTTTCACAAATTTTACGAACAGAAGCTCTTATTTTCATATTTGTCATCCCTTAATTTTTGAATATACATAATTTTTTTTGAAGAAACTAAGTTTCTTTAAATTTTGAAATCTTAAATTCTATTCCTACGAAAGGCGAAAGGGCTTTTAAAGTTGAAAGAAAAAATTGCCTAATCATTGAAATTTTTTTATGGAGTCTATAAATTAGACGTGCTCGGATCGAATTATAAGTACTTTGATACTATCTCGTGGTGGTAGTATACGTAAAAAAAATTATCTTGGCTAAAAGATAACCTAAAACCAGATCTTGATTATCTAAACGAACTTGGAACATATTATTGAAATTGAAAAAGTGATTCAGATTTAGTAATTAAACTTTCCAAAATTCATTTTTGTTCTTTCATCCCATCGCAAATCCTCTTGAAGTATTAACTAATGTAAGAGGAATCGAGAGGAATGGTATTAGAAACCTATTCTTTAAATCTCTTTTTTTTTTTTAACAAATAAATAAAATAAGAAGTTTGGGTCGAATTCGGATATTAAAAAGATTACCATATATAACACAAGATTTCTCCGCCAATTCTTTCGAGTCGAGCTTCCCGGTCTGTCATTATACCTCGAGAAGTAGAAAGAATTACAATGCCCATCCCACCCAAAATTCTAGGAATTTTTTGATAGTTAGAATAAATTCGTAAACCTGGTCGGCTGATTCGTTTTAAATTTAGACTAGTTCTATATGGTCCTTTCTTCTTCCTTCTATGGCGTAGGATTAAAACCAAAAATTTTTTGTTTTCTTCCCGATGTTTCCTTACATTTTTAATAAAACCCTCTCGTAAGAGTATTTTAATAATGTTTTCGGTGATGTTAGTAGCTGCTATTCGAACGATTCCTTTTCTATTCATGTCAGCATTTCGTATAGAGGTTATTATCTCAGCAATAGGATCCCTACCCATGATAAACTAAAATTATTATTTTTCGCTAGTTTTGATATAATCAACATACTCTTGGTTTTTGTTAATTAATTATTTTATTTAATCTCTGAATTTTCATTTTCTTATTATTTAATTAAAGGTATATGCGTGAAACACAATTTACTAATTAATTTGATTTGATTAATTCTATTTCGTTTTTATTCAACTAATTAAAATACTATAAATATAATACTAAATACTATAACTATATCATGGTCTCCTCTTAATCTGAAATTTTCTATCTTATATCGTCTAATTTTTTATCTTATAAGACCTCAGGTGCTAATGAAACAATTTTAGTAAAATTTAATTGTCTCAATTCCCGGGCAATTGCACCAAAAATTCGAGTTCCTTTTGGATTTCCCTCTTGATCAATGACAACTGCAGCATTGTCATCGTATCTTATTATTATACCGTTATTACGTTTAAGTTCTTTACAAGTACGTACAATTACAGCTCTGATTACTTCTGATCTTTCTAGAGGTGAATTTGGTGCTGCTTCCTTGATCACAGCAACAATAACGTCACCGATATGAGCATATCGGCGATTACTAGTCCCTATGATTCGAATACACATCAATTCTTGGGCTCCGCTGTTATCTGCTACATTCAAATGGGTCTGAGATTGGATCATATCATTTTTTTTTTTTTTATTTGTTATTTAAATGCAAAGGAAAAAAAAGATATATTGTTTGTCCAAAACAAAAAAAGAAACTTCCACTTTTTTTTAGTATACAAAAGGTCTTTTTCCTTTGGTTCTATATTCCTATTTTGAAATAAGGAATTGAGTTCGTATAGGCATTTTTGATGCTGCTATTGACATAGACTTTTTTGCGATATTTTCTGCTACTCCGCCCATTTCATAAAGTATTCTACCCGGTTTAACGACAGCTACCCAATATTCGGGAGATCCTTTCCCCGAACCCATCCGTGTTTCCGTAGGTCTTAAAGTAACGGGTTTGTCGGGAAATATACGTACCCATATTTTTCCACCGCGGCGTGCATTTCGTGTCATTGCTCGTCGTCCGGCTTCTATTTGTCTAGATGTAATCCAAGCAGATTCAAGTGCTTGAAGAGCATATCTTCCAAAACAAATACGATTTCCTCGAAAAGCTATTCCTTTCATTCTTCCTCGATGTTGTTTACGGAATCGGGTTCTTTTGGGGTTATAGTTGATGGTTCTTTCTCATCTCAATTCCATCTCTACTACAGAACCGGACATGAGAATTTCTTCTCATCCAGCTCCTCGCGAATGAAATGATTAAAAAAAAATATCCATGTCTTTTACGAATAAAATAATATATTAAATCATCGTATTCTTTGATATTTCACTTAATTTAGTTAAATCTATTTATTTTAATTTATTTCTTACTTATTAGATCTATTTATTAGTATTAAAATCTTAGATTATTAGATTATTAGAATAGGATATTAGGTAGAATAGAATATTAGTAGAATAAAAATTTGTATCTATCTAATATATATAAATTAGAATCTATATTCTATTTTATAGTTCTACTAGTTCTAGATCTAATAGTTCTAGATATAAATAGAAAAAATTCTCTATAATTAATGTCTATAACTAGAATAATTTTTTCTATTTTATTTGTTTATTTTCGATAATCTTGTTTTTGTTATTTGTTATAATATAAGGTTGTAACAAATTTTTTTATATATTCGAATTAGGATATCAGATTGATCAAATTTAGCAATCAAAAAGAATATAAAACAAATCTTCGCGGGCGAATATTTCCTCTTGCATATTTAGTCTTTCAATAGTTATTTTATTTGTAGAGGTAACCCATGATCTCTCATAATAAAATAAATCGATTGTCTTCTGGTTCCTTTCGCTATCCTCCCAATAAATCATTAAGATTTGTTTTCAGTAAAATCTTATGTATTTACAGGTTACATCGTTCCCATCACTTCTCAATTAATGTTTAGGTCTTATTTTTCCAATGGAGCCTCTAATAAAATAAAAATTGTTCTTGAGTCAATCTTCTCAGTCTGGAGTGAATCAAGGCTCTTGATTTTTTGTTTTATCAACAGATTAGTTTAATTTAAAATCAATTGGTATGGATGCTTTACTACATTAGCTTTTATGTGATGACTCATAGACCTTACATATTGGAATTTTATATCATTGATATTCTTTTTCTTTCTTTCACCCTTCCACTTATCTGCATAATTTTCTATTTTGATTTCTAAAGCATAATCAGATTGGTTTTTTTTTGTTTGTGCAAAAAGGATTTTAATTGCTACAATGATATGACTAATATATCATATCTTGACTCTTTTTTTGTATCCAGATAATGCAAAGTGATGGGTTGGTTATTAGTTGTATAATTATTAGTTCATACTCTGGTCAGTCCGTTTTTTCTTTTTTATCCGGACTCTAAAAAACCAACGAGTCACACACTAAGCATAGCAATTATATTACTCAATTTTTTATTTTATTTAATTTTATTCAACCCTATATAAATAGAATTAGAAGAATTAGAAATAGCCATATCTAGTTAAATTATTAATATTAAATTAATTCTATAGTGTAAAAAGTGTAAAATTATAAATTATTAAATTAATATTTTACTATTTTAATTTAATAGTTAATAGAATTAGAATTGTTTCTTTTTGTTTTGATTAAACAAAAAAAAAGAATGAAGGATTTTGTTCTTTTTTGTTTTCTTCTAGCAATGGATAGAATGGAAAAACCAAGTCAAGTAAGGGTTTATTATTTCTTGTCTAGAAATGTCCAAATTTTTATGCCCAATACCCCATAAATAGTTCTAACTGTATACGAGCAATAATAAATTTTAGCGATAATGGTTTGCAGAGGAACCCTACCTTCTCGAATCCATTCGACTCGTGCAATTTCTTTTCCATCAAGACGTCCTGCAATTTGTACTTGAATTCCTTTTGTATCTGCCTGTTCAGTTAATTCAATAGCTTTTTTCATTGCTTTACGAAAAGAAACTCTATTCTTTAATTGTCCAGCTATAAATTCTGCAAGGATATTAGGGTTCCTATAAGGATTTGAAATTCTTGTGATAACAATATTGAGTTTTCGGTTTACACAATTAAGTTCTTTTTGTACATGTATCTGTAATTCTTCGATTCGTTTGGGTCTACTTTCTATTAATAATTTTTGGAATCCCATATATATTATGACCTGAATCACATCGATTCGTTTTTGTATCTCTATACGTGCAATTCCCTCAACGCCAGAAGATATTTTTGTATTTTTTTTTACAAAATTCTTGATAGAGTTTCTTATTTTTTGATCTTCTTGTAGACCCTCAGAGTAATTTTTTGGTTGTGCAAACCAAAGAGAATGATGACTTTGGGTTGTACCAAGTCTAAAACCAAGTGGATTTATTTTTTGTCCCATAATCCCCCACTACTTAACTATACATATTGTCAAATCTCATATCCGTGGATTTTTTTTTATCCATCTCTGGTTTTTTTTTAAGAATATGTTAGATTCTTCATACTTCTTTATATCCTATTCTTTATATAAAGATCTTCTTATTTTTTATATAAACAGTTCCATATTCTTTATATTCTTTATAATATTCTTTATATAAAGATATATTTTTTAATACAATAGTTATATGACAAGTCGATTTTTTTATTAGATAACCCCGTCCCCGAGCCTGAG